ATGATAAAAATAACCAAGAAGATAAGAATAACCAAGAAGATAAGAATAACCAAGAATGCTTGCCTAGAGTGTATGATCCTTTTTTAAACGGACCCTATCGTGGAACAATCAAAAAAGTGTATTCACGTTCAATGGTGGATGACTCAATCACGTCGACAGAAGATTCCATAGGAATGGTTTGGATAAATAAGATTCATGATATGCTTCCTACTGATTACCAAAAACTTGAACATAAAATGGATATATTTAATGGAGAATCATTATCGACAGACATTGGTCCTTTCTTGACCTCTATCAGTGAATTAGCTAGGAAATCAACAACTGGTTTTAATCTTAATTTGAAAAAGCTTGTTTTAATATCCGAACAAAGAAGATTTGATTCAGAAAATAAAACAAAATGTTTGAAATTTCTATTCGATGTAATTACAACTGATCCAAATAATCAAACAATTCAAAAAAAATCTATTGGAATAGAAGAAATCGGTAAAAAGATTCCTCGACGATCATACAAATTGATCGATTCTTTTGAAGAGCGGGAGGAGGAAAATGAGGAAGAATCAACAGAAAATCATGGGATTCGTTCAAGAAAAGCCAAACGTGTGGTAATTTATACTGATAAGGCGGATCCGGATCAGAATACCAATACTCATACTAGTACCAGTACTAATAGTGATCAAGCAGAAGAGTTGGCTTTGATACGTTACTCGCAACAATCAGATTTTCGTCGGGATATAGTAAAAGGATCCATGCGCGCTCAAAGACGTAAAATAGTTACTTGGGAAATGTTTCAAGCGAATGTGCATTCCCTGCTTTTTTTGGACAGAATAGACAAAACTTTTTTTTTTTCTTTTGATATCTCCCGAACAATGAATCTCATTTTTAGAAATTGGATAGATACAGGACCGAAATTCAAAACTTCGGATTCTGAGGAGGAAGAGGCAAAAGAAAAGGCAAAAAAAATTGCAGATAAAAAAAACGAGAATGAAAGGATAGCAATAGCAGAAACTTGGGATACTATTATATTTGCTCAAGCAATAAGAGGTACTATGTTAGTAACCCAATCAATTCTTAGAAAATACATCATATTGCCTTCATTGATAATAGCTAAAAACCTCGGCCGTATGCTCTTATTTCAATTCCCCGAGTGGTACGAGGATTTGAAGGAGTGGAATAGAGAAATGCATGTTAAATGCACCTATAATGGTGTTCAATTATCAGAAACAGAATTTCCGAAAAACTGGTTAACAGATGGTATTCAGATAAAAATCCTATTTCCTTTCTGTCTGAAACCCTGGCGCAAATCCAAACTACGATCCCATCATAGAGATCCAATCCAAAAGAAGGGGAAAACGGAAAATTTTTGTTTTTTAACAATCTGGGGAAGGGAAACCGAACTACCTTTTGGTTCTGCCCGACAACAACCTTCCTTTTTTGAACCTATTTATAATGAATTCGAAAAAAAAAAGAGAAAAGTGAAAAAAAAATGTTTTCTAGTTCTAAGAGTTTTCAAAAAAAAAACAAAACAGTTTATAAAAGTCTCAAAAGAAAAAACAAGATGGATTATCAAAACGGTTCTATTTTTAAAAAGAATAATAAAAGAGTTTGTAAACGTAAATACAATTTTCTTATTTGTATTGAAGAAAGTATATGAACCGAATGGAAATGGAAAAGATTCCATAATCAGAAGCAGTAATAAAATTGTTCCTGAATCGACCATTCGAATTAGATTCATGGATTGGGCAAATTATTCACTGACAGAAAAAAAAAGGAAAGATCTGTCCGATAGAACAACCCTAATCAGAAATCAAATAGAAAGGGGTGCAAAAGACAAAAGAAAAATATTTCTAACTCCGGATATAAATATTAGTCCTAACGATACAAGTTGTGGTGATAAAAGATCGGAATCGCAGAAACCTATTTGGCAGATATCAAAAAGAAGAAGTAACAGATTCATATTCATACGCAAATGGCACTATTTTTTGACATTTTTCAACGAAAGAATATACATACATATCTTTCTATGTACGGTTAATATTTCTAGAGTCAATGTACAACTTTTCCTTGAATCAACAAAAAAGATTATCGATAAATACATTCACAATGATGAAAAAAATAAAGAAGGGATTGATGAAACAAATCAAAAAAAAATTCACTTTATTTCGACTATAAAAAAGTCTCTTTCTAATATTAGTAATAATAAATCAAAGATTTCTGGTGACCCATATTCCTTTTCACAAGCATCTGTATTTTACAAATTATCACAAATCCAAGCTATCAAGAAGTATCATTTGAGATCTCTACTTCAATATCGCGAAGCATATCTTATTCTTAAGGATAGAATCAGGAATTTTTTTGGAACACGAAGAATATTTGATTCCAAATCAAGGCATAAAAAACTTCCGAATTCTGGAATGAATGAATGGAAAAACTGGTTAAGGGGTCATTATCAATACAATTTATCTCAGGCTAGGTGGTCTAAATTAGTACCGCAAAAATGGCGAACTAGGGTCAATTGGCGTCGTACGATTCAAAATAAAGACTCAAAAAAGAATTCATATGAAAAAGCCCAATTCATTCATTACGAGAAAAAAAATGATTATGAAGTGAATTCATTGACGAGCAAAAAAGAAAAATTAAAAAAAAACTACAGATATGATCTTTTTTCATATAAATATATTAATTATGGGGATAGGAAAGACTCATATATTTATCCATCCTCATTACAAGTAAACGAGGACCGAGAGATTCCATATAATTACAACACACCTAAAATTGAACCATTTTATGTACTGGGGGATATATCTATTCGTGATTATCTAGGAGAAGAGTATATTATTGGTACGGGTAAAAGTACGGATAGAAAATATTTGGAGTGGAAAATTTTCGATTTATTTCTTAGAAAGAATATCGATATTGAGTCCTGGACCGATACGGATACCGGGACCAACATTAATAAAATGACTAAGACCGAGACTGATTATTATCAAATGATTGATAAGAAAGATCTTTTCTATCTCACGATTCATCAAGAAATCAACCCACCCAATCAAAAAAAAAAGTTTTTTTTGATGGGAATGAATAAAGAAATGCTATATCGTCCCATATTAAATCCGAAATCTTGGTTCTTCTCAGAATTTGTGCCACTTTATGATGCATATAAGATCAAACCGTGGATTATACCAATCAAATTACTTCTTTTCATTTTTAATGGAAATGAAAACATTAGTGAAAACAAAAACATTAATGGAAATCAAAAAAAGGATCTTCGTATATCATCTAATCAAAAAGAATATCTTGAATTAAAGAATCGAAATCAAGAAGAAAAAGAACAGCTCGGCCACGGAAATATTGGCTCAGACGCACGAAAACGACAAAAAGATTTTGAAAAGGATTACACGGAATCAGACATTCAAAAACGTGAAAAGAAAGGACAACCCGAGAGTAACAAGAAAGCAAAACTAGAGTTATTCCTGAAAAAATATTTGCTTTTTCAATTGAGATGGGATGATCCTTTGAATCACAGAATTTTCAATAATGTTAAGGTATATTGTTTCCTGCTTAGACTAATAAATGCAAAGGAAATTGCTATATCCTCTATTCAAGGAGGAGAAATGCACCTGGATGTAATGTTAATTCAGACGAATCTAACTCTTCCAGAATTGATAAAAAAGGGAATATTGATTCTCGAACCAGTACGTCTGTCTATAAAATGGGATAGACAATTTATTATGTATCAAACCATAGGTATCTCATTGGTCCATAATAATAAATGCCAAACTAATGAAAGATATCGAGAAAAAAGATATGTTGATGAGAATTATTTCAATGGATCCATTGTACAACAAAAAAAGATGCTTGTGAATAGAGACGAAAATCATTATGATTTGCTTGTTCCTGAAAATATTCTATCCCCTAGGCGTCGTAGAGAATTGAGAATTCTAATTTGTTTCAATTCCGGAAATAGGAATGTTATGGATAGAAATCCGGTATTTTTCAATGACAACAATGTAAGGAACTGGGGGCAATTTTTGGATGAGGACAAGCATATTGATACAGATATAAATAAATTCATTCAATTCAAATTGTTTCTTTGGCCCAATTATCGATTAGAGGATTTAGCTTGTATGAATCGCTACTGGTTTGATACCAATAATGGCAGCCGTTTCAGTATGTCAAGGATACATATGTATCCACGATTCGGAATTAGTTGATGGTTGGTACATTTCCTATATATCAGGTGTCGGATCCGGTATATGAATGTACACACACGCTGTGTTACATTCTAATACATGATACCGATTCAATAACGTCTCAATTGGATTGAATCTAGAAATGATTCGGCAGAATCTTCTTAGGTCAAAATCATTTTCTTTTGTGGGTACAGAAATTGCCCTTCTATCGAATCAAATTAAAAATTGTACTTACAATTCATTTGAATTTCATTTTGATTTGATTTGATAGAATTAAAGTAATATATGAATAAATCCAGATTATTGGGTGTATCAGATCAAAATAACTGGCATTCTTATTATTCCTGATTGGTAAAATCCATATCTGTGGAAAAAAAAAAAAGAGAGAAATTTTTATGGTTATGGTCAAAAATTCATTCATCTCAGTTATTCCGAAAGAAGAAAAAAACAAAGGATCTGTTGAATTTCAAGTAATCAGTTTCACCAATAAGATACAGAGACTTACTTCACATTTTGAATTGCACAGAAAAGATTATTTATCTCAGATAGGTTTGCGGAAAATTCTGGGAAAACGTCAACGGCTGCTGGCTTATTTGTCAAAGAAAAATAGAGTGCGTTATAAAAAATTAATTGATCAATTAGATATTCGGGAACCAAAAACTCGTTAATTTGAAGATTGTTTGAATTCTTTGGTTTATTAGATCTTGAATTTTGATGAACCTCATTTATTTCGTTTTCGGCAATTCATAGAATAATGGATCGGAGAAGAAAACATATGAATGTACCGGCTACAAGAAAAGACCTCATGATAGTTAATATGGGTCCTCACCACCCATCAATGCATGGTGTTCTTCGACTTATCGTTACTCTAGATGGTGAAGATGTTATTGACTGCGAACCCGTATTGGGTTATTTACACAGAGGGATGGAAAAAATTGCGGAAAACCGAACAATTATACAATATCTTCCTTATGTAACACGTTGGGATTATTTAGCTACTATGTTCACAGAGGCAATAACGGTAAATGCACCAGAACAATTAGGAAATATTCAAGTACCCAAAAGAGCCAGCTATATCAGAGTAATTATGCTGGAGCTGAGTCGTATAGCTTCTCATTTATTATGGCTTGGACCTTTTATGGCAGATATCGGTTCACAGACTCCCTTCTTCTATATTTTCAGAGAAAGGGAATTGCTATATGACCTATTCGAAGCTGCCACAGGTATGCGAATGATGCATAATTATTTCCGTATCGGGGGAGTCGCTGCTGATTTACCTCATGGCTGGATAGATAAATGTTTGGATTTCTGCGATTATTCTTTAACAGGAATTGTTGAATATCAAAAGCTTATTACGCAAAATCCCATTTTTTTGGAACGAGTTGAAGGGGTGGGCATTATTGGTGGGGAGGAAGCAATAAATTGGGGTTTATCGGGACCAATGCTACGAGCTTCCGGAATCCAATGGGATCTTCGTAAAGTTGATCATTATGAGTGTTACGATGAATTCGATTGGGAAGTCCAGTGGCAAAAAGAAGGAGACTCATTAGCTCGTTATTTAGTACGAATCAATGAAATGACGGAATCCATAAAAATTATTCAACAGGCTCTAGAAGGAATTCCGGGGGGGCCCTATGAGAACTTAGAAGTTCGACGCTTTGATAGAGCAAGTGATTCCGAATGGAATGGTTTTGAATATCGATTCATTAGTAAAAAGCCTTCTCCCACTTTTGAATTGTCGAAACAAGAACTTTATGTGAGAGTAGAAGCCCCAAAGGGAGAATTGGGAATTTTTCTGATAGGGGATAATAGTGTTTTTCCCTGGAGATGGAAAATTCGTCCACCTGGTTTCATCAATTTGCAAATTCTTCCTCAGCTAGTTAAAAGAATGAAATTGGCTGATATCATGACGATACTAGGTAGTATAGATATCATTATGGGAGAAGTTGATCGTTGAAATGATAATTGATACGACAGAAGTACAAGCTATCAATTCTTTTTCCAGATCGGAATCCTTAAAAGAGGTCATAGACCTCTTATGGCTGCTTGTCCCTATTTTTACTCCTGTATCGGGAATCACAATAGGCGTACTCGTGATTGTGTGGTTAGAAAGAGAAATATCTGCAGGGATACAACAACGTATCGGGCCTGAATATGCCGGCCCTTTGGGAATTCTTCAAGCTCTAGCAGATGGGACCAAACTACTTTTGAAAGAGGATCTTCTCCCATCTAGAGGAGATGTTCGTTTATTCAGTATGGGGCCATCTATAGCGGTCATATCAATTCTACTAAGCTATTTAGTAATTCCTTTTGGCTATCGCCTTGTTCTAGCCGATCTCAGTATAGGCGTTTTTTTATGGATCGCTATTTCCAGTATTGCTCCTATTGGACTTCTTATGTCAGGATATGGATCGAATAATAAATATTCCTTTTCAGGTGGTCTACGAGCTGCTGCTCAATCTATTAGTTATGAAATACCATTAACTCCGTGTGTGTTATCAATATCTCTACGTGTGATTCGTTGGAACATGAACCTTTACCCCTTTCCTTTATTTCCAGGAAAGGGGTTGGATGTGTTGAATAGATACCTTTCTCTTTTTATTCATCATTCGGGTCGATGAGTTAAACCAGATAGTTATATGAGTGAAACAAAACAGCTTATGAATTTGCAGTAAGAAGATTGATTCTCATTCCCTATGTACGAGAGTAAAGTGGAAGTAAACATAAGCGGTCGAAACTGTTTACCCCAAGATTGGTTGATTAGTCATCATGACTTGAAGCGGGTGCAAAAGATCAACTGTATGGAGTTTCTACTATTGTATTCTATGTTGTTGTATGTTGTGTATGTTGTATGTATTACCATATCGGGGATCAATCAAAAATGAGTGGACGGTTAGGAACACAAAGGTACACAAAGGATTAGTGATGAAGATAATGGAAGGTATCCAAAGGGATATTTCTTCATAAAATAAAAGGAATCATAATGAGGGCTTTAAGTTCGTAGAAATGATCAAGCAGTACTTCCTCACGATTCCGATCCAGAGTATGCTTCTATCCACTGATTAAATAAATGACTGTCGAGAACGAAGTAATCCTTTGATTTGATTTTTTAGAAACCCCCCTTCTGAGTGAGAAAGAAGAACAGGAACGAAAGAAATGGAATGCAATAGGAAAACTGAATAATAAGAGATCTTTGTTTATTCTTTCTTTCCTCAATCCTATCCATATTCATACGGATAGAATTCTTATAATGATTTATCAACTATAACTTATGAATTAGTGTCTAATAATTTTTCGTACGAAAAGTATGGGTCGAAATATCTATTGAAACAACGAGTATTTTATTGAAGGATTAAGTTATTACTGAACTAAAAGAATTCTAAGTCTAATTAGAAAATAAAGGATGAGATCAATTCGGAAGCGCTTTTTTTTTATTATGGCGGACGGAATTCCATTGGTCTAATTCGGGACTCTTCGATACATCTTTACTCTAATCTACACTACAAACATGCCGAGGTAATAATGAACCAGTCCTTAGATTTATTTGTGGCCATCGAGGAGCCGTATGAAGCTGAGGTCTCATGTGCGGTTCTGGAATAGCGATGGGAATAGTGATGTTATCATCGACTATGATTATCTAACAGTTCAAGTACAGTTGATATAGTTGAGGCACAGTCAAAATATGGGTTTTGGGGGTGGAATCTGTGGCGTCAACCTATAGGGTTTATAGTTTTTCTAATTTCTTCCCTAGCGGAATGTGAAAGATTACCTTTTGATTTACCAGAAGCAGAGGAGGAATTAGTAGCAGGTTATCAAACCGAATATTCAGGTATTAAATCTGGTTTATTTTACGTTGCTTCTTACCTAAATCTACTAGTTTCTTCATTATTTGTAACAGTTCTTTACTTGGGCGGGTGGAATTTCTCTATTCCGTACATATTCATTTCTGAACCTTTTGGAATAAATAAAACAGGTGGAGTCTTTGGAATGACAATTGGTATCCTTATTACATTAGCTAAAGCTTATTTGTTCCTGTTCATTCCTATCACAACAAGATGGACTTTACCTAGGATGAGAATGGACCAGCTATTAAACCTTGGGTGGAAATTTCTTTTACCTATTTCTCTAGGTAATCTATTATTAACAACTTCTTCCCAACTCGTTTCGCTATAACAAAATATGATATTCTAGATTCATAACCTATCTAGAGCAAGAGAAAGAAACATCAAACTATTCATGGATATCCACGATATGTTCCCTATGGTGACTGGGTTCATGAATTATGGTCAACAGACAATACGAGCTGCAAGGTATATTGGTCAAAGTTTCATGATTACCTTATCTCACGTGAATCGTTTACCTGTGACTATTCAATATCCTTATGAAAAATCGATCACATCGGAGCGTTTTCGTGGTCGAATCCATTTTGAATTTGATAAATGCATTGCTTGTGAAGTATGTGTTCGGGTATGCCCCATAGATCTACCCGTTGTTCATTGGAGATTGGAAACGGATATTAGAAAGAAACGATTGCTTAATTATAGTATTGATTTTGGAATCTGTATATTTTGTGGTAATTGTGTCGAGTATTGTCCAACAAACTGTTTATCAATGACTGAAGAATATGAACTTTCTACTTATGATCGTCACGAATTGAATTATAATCAAATTGCTTTGGGCCGGTTACCAATGTCAGTAATTGGAGATTACACAATTCGAACAATTACGAATTCGACTCCAATCAAAATAATCAGGGGTAAACCTCTTGATTCAAAAACGATTACCAATTACTAAGATTCCGTTTTGATCTAAAGTAAAGGAGTGAGGCTTCTTTCATTTTGCTAGGTCAGTAAATAACTATTGATTGGTGAGAATCAAGGCTTGATTTTGATTTAGAATGGATTCATAGATCTGTGATGATTTCAAAATATACAATTCTGAACTACTCTTTCAGATACAGTAGCGGGATTGATCCAATAACTGTATCTATATAAATCTACACCCCTTTAGGATTCAATTAGGAACGTATCATATACAAGAAAAAAATAAGGTAACCTCTTTTTTCTTGGATCGGTTAGTAAGTTTATGAAATATTTCGATTTATTTATCTCTTTTTTTACACATAATGGATTTACCTGGACCAATACATGATATTCTTTTAGTATTTCTGGGATCAGGTCTTATATTAGGAGGTCTGGGGGTGGTCTTACTTACCAACCCAATTTATTCTGCTTTTTCATTGGGACTGGTTCTTGTTTGTATATCCTTATTCTATATTCCATCTAACTCCTATTTTGTAGCTGCTGCACAGCTCCTTATTTACGTAGGAGCTGTAAATGTTTTAATCCTATTTGCTGTGATGTTCATGAATGGTTCAGAATATTACAACGATTTCTATCTTTGGACCGTTGGGGATGGGGTCACTTCACTGGTTTGTACAAGTATTCTTTTTTCACTAATTACTACTATCTCGGATACGTCGTGGTACGGGATTGTTTGGACTACAAGATCAAATCAGATTATAGAGCAGGACCTAACAAGTAACGTTCAACAAATTGGGATTCATTTATCAACAGATTTTTACCTTCCATTTGAACTCATTTCTATAATTCTTTTAGTTGCTTTGATAGGTGCAATTGCTATGGCCCGGCAGTAAAGTAATTAAGTAGTAAATACTTAGATCCAAAATCAAATAAATAAAGTCTTGTTTTGTTCTATGTTATCACATCCATTTTCCTTCAGTTCCATTTTCATATTCTATTGTTCATATATGAAATTGAAAGGGGTTTAGTTCGATCCATTACTAATAC